CATAAGCATTTATAGTATATCTGTTTCTATGTTTCTATCTATATAGATATGGAAAGGAAAGTTAAGGAATCATCATATAATAATCGATAAATTGCAATAGAAAATAAAAAGGGGAGGTTTGTGATGATTTTGAAATCTTTTCTACTAGGTAATCCATTATCCTTATGCATGAAGATAATAAATTCGGTCGTTGTGGTCGGGCTCTATTATGGATTTATGACCACATTCTCCATAGGGCCCTCTTATCTCTTCCTTCTCCGAGCTCGGGTTATGGAAGAAGGAGCCGAGAAGGAGGTATCAGCAACAACTGGTTTTATTGCGGGACAGCTCATGATGTTCATATCGATCTATTATGCGCCTCTGCATCTAGCATTGGGTAGACCTCATACAATAACTGTCCTAGTTCTACCGTATCTTTTGTTTCATTTCTTCTGGAACAATCAGAAAAACTTTTTTGATTATGGATCTACTACCAGAAATTCAATGCGTAATCTCAGCATTCAATGTGTATTCCTGAATAATCTAATTTTTCAATTATTCAACCATTTCATTTTACCAAGTTCCACGTTAGCCAGATTAGTCAACATTTATATGTTTCGATGCAACAACAAGATTTTATTTTTAACAAGTAGTTTTGTTGGTTGGTTAATTGGTCACATTTTATTCATGAAATGGGTTGGATTGGTATTATTCTGGATACGGCAAAATCATTCTATTCGATCTAATAAGTATCTTGTGTCAGAATTGAGAAATTCTATGGCTCGAATCTTTAGTATTCTCTTATTTATCACCTGTGTTTACTATTTAGGCAGAATGCCGTCGCCTATTGTCACTAAGAAACTGAAAGATAAAGAAACCTCAGAAACGGAAGAAGGGGGAGAAAGAAAGGAAGAAAGCGATGTAGAAACAACTTACGAAATGAAGGAGACTCAACAGGAACAAGAGGGATCCACCGAAGAAAACCCTTCCCTTTGTTCGGAAGAAAAGGAGGATCTGGACAAAATAGATGAAACGGAAGAGATCCGAATGAATGGAAAGGAAAAAACAAAGGATGAATTTCACTTTCAAGAGGCACGCTATCAAGATAGACCAGTTTACGAAGATTCTGATCTGGAGAACCATCAAGAGAATTGGGAATTGGGAAGACTGAAAGAAGAGAAAAAGAAAAGACTGAATAAAAAGATTGAAGAAAAAACTTTTGTCACTTTTTTTTTCGATTATAAACGATGGAATCGTCCATTACGATATCTAAAAAATGATAAATTAGAAAATGCTTTACGTAATGAAATGTCACAATTTTTTTTTTTTTCATGTAAAAATGATGGAAAAAAAAGAATATCCTTTACATATCCGCCCAGTTTATCTACCTTTTCGGAAATGCTAGAACGAAGAATTTCTTTGTACATAATAGAAAAACTATATGACGAAGATCTTTATAATTCTTGGATTTATACTAATGAAAAAAAAAAGTGCAATTTGAACAATGAATTGAGAAGTCGAATCCAAATTCTAGAAAAAAATGAGAGATCCCCTAGTCTGGATATGCTGGAAAAAAGAATCATATTATGTGATGATGAAAAAAAAAAAAAATGTTTGCCAAAAACATATGATCCTTTTTTCAACGGACCTTATCGAGGAATGAGAAAAAAATTAGATTCACGTGCAATCATGAATACTTATGATACAGAAGATTTAGTAGAATTTTTTTTTCTAAATAAGATTCATGATCTACTTCTTAATAATTCCGTAAAACTTCACCGTCAATCATTTTTTCATTGTACAGAAGAAAAAGGAATTGATTCAGAAAGTCAAGCAAAATATTTGCAATTTGTATTTGATGTAATTACAACACATACAAAAGATCAAAAAACAATGAAAAAGAAATCTATTGGAATTAGAATAAAAGAAATAAGTAAAAAAGTTTCTCGATGGTCATACAAATTAAACCAGAATTTGGGAGAAGAGGAAGAAGGAAATGAAGAAGAATTCGGGGAAGAATATTATGAGATTCATTCAAGAAGATTCCAAAATGTGATAATTTATGACGATAATGATCAGAATACCAAGTCTCTTTATAGTATTCAAGATATTGATATTGAGAATATTCAAAATACTAATAACAATGAGAAAAATGATGATCAACTGGAAGAGGGAGAAGAGGGAGAGGTTATTTTGATAAATTACTCAGAACAATCAGATTTTCGTCGCAATCTAATCAAAGGATCTATGCGCGCTCAAAGGCGTAAAACAGTTATTTGGGGCCTCCTTCAAGTAAATGTACATTCCCCGCTTTTTTTGGATCGTCTAGACAAACCATCTTTTTTTTCGTTTTTTGATATCAACGAAATAAAGAATATCTTTGTTAGGAATTGGATGGGCAGAGAACAAGAATCAGAATTAAAAATTTCCTATTTTGAAAATGAAGATACAAAAGAAGAAAAGGAGAAAGAAGAAAAAAAATATAAAAATGAACAGACAGAAATATTAGAAGTTTGGAATACCTTTCTATTTCTTCACATAATAAGAAGTTTGCTATTAGTAACCCAATCTTTTCTTAGAAAATACATTATATTGCCTTTCTTAATAATAGCTAAAAATATTTTCCGTATGTTATTATTCCAAATTACTGAGTGGGATGAGGATTTTAAGGAATGGAATAGAGAAATGCATATTAAATGCAACTATAAAGGTGTTCCATTACCAGAAACAGAATTTAACCAAGATTTTTTAAGCAACAGTATTCAGATGTTAATTGATGGTATTCAGATAAAGATTAAATATCCTTTCTGTCTAAAACCTTGGAGAAAACATAAGGCACAATCTCATCATAGAGATCTAATGAAAAAAAAAGATAAAAAACAAAAATTTTGTTTTTTAACAGTCTGGGGAAGGGAAGCGAAAATTCCCTTTGGTCCTCCCCGAAAACGACCTTTTTTTTTTAAACCTATTTATAAAGAACTTAAAAAAATAAAAAAAAAGGTGAAAAATAGATTTTTACAAATTTTCAAATCTTTAAAAAAAATAAAATCCTTTAGAAAAGACGAAACAAAAGGAGTCATCAAAATTATCAACCTAATAATGAAAAAAATGGAGAATCTAAATAATAAATTTGAATTGAGGCAAGAAAAAGTATATGAACCGAACGAAAACAAAAAAGATTTTCAAAGAAATAATAAGATTCTTCGCGAATCGTTCGTTCTAAATCGAACGCTTAATTGGTTCAATTATTCACTAATAGAAAGAAGAATGAAAGATCTTTCTGATAAGACAATCAAAACAAGGAATCAAATTGAACGAAGCAAGAAAAAAAAAGAAATAGTTCTAATTTATGATAATAAATTATCGGGATCACAGAAACATATTTGGAAAATAGTAAAAAGGAAAAATATCCGATTAATGCGTAAATTCTACTACTTTATCAAATCATTCCTTGAAAAAATATACATAAATATTTTGCTATGTACCATTACCATTTCTAAGATCAATGCACAACTTTTATTTGAATCAACAAAAAAGATCTTTAAGAAATCCATTTACAACAATGAACCAAATAAAAATAGAATGAATTTTATTTTGACTCTAAAAAAATTGTTTTCAAATACTGATAATACTAAGAATAGCAAAAAAAATTCCAATACTTATTGGAACTTATCTTCCCTGTCCCAAGCATATGTTTTTTACAAAATATCACAAAACCAATTACTTAATAAGTATAAATTGAGACCTGTACTTAAATATCAAGGGAGCTATCCTTTTTTTAAGGATAATTTAAAAGACTCTTGTATGATACACGGAATATTTAATTATAAATCAAGACATAATAAAAATACGTATATAATAAACGAATGGATAAACTGGTTAAAAGGTCATTATCAATATGATTTATCTCAAAAAAAAAAGTCTCGATTAATGCCTAAAGAATGGCGAAATAAAATAAATGAACATCGTATGATTCAAAATAAGGAATCAAACCAATTGGATTTATATAAAAACTACCAATTTCTTTATTCCATGAATAAAAATATTTATGCAGCAAATTCATTTATGAGTAAAAAAAAAGACAAATGGAAAAAACATTACAGATATGATCTTTTATCATCTAAATACATAAGTCTCCCTAATTTATACATTTCTGGATCAACATTAGAAAGAAAAGGGGACCAAGAAATTCCATATCATTTCAATACATCGAAACCTGAATCATTTTATGTATTGGTAAGTATACCTAGTAATGATTATCTAGAAAAAGTATATCCTATTCATAGGAATACAAATTTGGATAGAAAATATTTTGATTGTATAATTCTTCATCTTTCTCTTTGTTTTCTAAAAAATAGTGAGATCTGGACCAATGCACATATTGGCATCAATATTCAAAAAAATATTAAGAATGAAATTAATAATTTAAAAAAAATGAAAAAAAAAGATCTTTTTTATCCTACAATTTATCAAGAGATCAAACCATTCAATCAAAAAAGTTTTTTTTTTGATTGCATGGGAATGAATAAAGAAAGGTTAGATGATACCGCATCAAATCATGATACTATATCCAATCTAGAAACTTGGTTCTTCCCAGAATTTGTACTACTTTTTGATGAATATAAAAAGAAACCTTGGATCATACCAATCAAATCACTTTTTTTTCAGTTTTCTATAAGTGAAAAAAGTCAAAACATTAACGTAAATCCAAAGAAATCCTATAAGAAAAAAAAAGATAAAAAAACTGATTACGCAATATTAATATTAGAAAGAAAAAAGGATATAAAAAAAGAACAATATAAGAGCAATAATGAAATGGAACTAGATTTCTTTTTGAAAAACTATTTACTTTTTCAACTAAGATGGGCTGATCTCTTGAATAAGAAAATGATTAAAAATATCAGGATATATTGTCTCCTACTTAGACTGAGAAATCCAAAGGAAATTGCGATATCTTCGATTCAAAGAAATGAAATAAATCTAGATAAAATGCTGATTCAAAAGGACCTAGTTCTTGCAGAATTGATAAGAAAGGGAATATTTATTATTGAACCAATTTATGTATCTATACAAAGGGACGGAAAATATCTTATATATCAAACTATGGATATTTCATTGGTCGATAAAAAGAAGCACCAAACAAATAAAAAATACATAAAAAAAAGATATATTGAGAAAGAGAGTTTTGAAAAATCCATTGCACGACACAGCAACATATTTTTGAGTGGAGACAAAAATCATACAAATCATTATGATTTACTTGTTCCTGAAAATATTCTATCTCCCAGACGTCGTAGAGAATTTCGAATTCGAATTTGTTTTCATTCCCGGAATTTTAATGTTGTGGATATAAATCCAAAATTTTGCAATGAAAACAAAATAATAAACTGTGGTCAATTTTTGAATGAGGACAAACATATTAATACAGATAGAAAAAGTTTCATTAAATTAAAATTGTTTCTTTGGCCCAATTATCGATTAGAAGATGTAGCTTGTATGAATCGCTATTGGTTTGATACCAATAACAGCAGTCGTTTCAGTATGTCAAGAATACATATGTATTCACAATTCAGAATGAATTAAATTCCAAAGAAAAAGAAAAAAATTTAGAATTTATAGTAGATTTCCTACATATCGTGTAAAATATTCGATAGATGAAAGACAAACATATATACTGTGTAATATTCTAATATACGATGCTGATTTCATAGTGTATAAATTTTCACTAGGAAGAGCGAAATCCTTTTAAGTAAAAGGAAATTGTTCTCTTTCGTGAATACATATATGTCTTGTCTATTATGTTTTGTATATTTGGATCAAATATACAAAACATAAACCACCGAAAAATCACATAAAGAAAAAACAAAGTAGTATATGAATGAAACCCAATTTTGATGTATATTAGATAAAAATAACTAGCATAAAAAAGAGTATTATTTTTCCTGATCGGTAAAATTCACAGAAAATAAAAATAGAAATCTTAATTTATGGTCAAAAATTCATTCATCTCAGTTATTACACAAGAAGAAAAAGAAGAAAATAGTGGGTCTGTTGAATTTCAAGTATTCCATTTTACCAGTAAGATACGAAGACTTACTTTACATTTAGAATTGCACAAAAGAGATTTTTTATCGCAAAGGGGTCTACGAATAATTCTGGGAAAACGTCAACGATTATTGACTTATTTGTCAAATAAAAATAAAGTGCGTTATAAGAAATTAATGGATCAGTTAGATATTCGGGAACCAAAAACTCGTTAATTCAATGAAATTTTATTTTTTGAGTTTCTTATTATCCTTGTTATTTTTCTTTTTCAGTTTAAGAAATTCATGAAATAATGAATTAAGGAAAAAAAAGATGACTGTACCGGTTACAAGAAAAGATTTTTTAATAGTTAATATGGGTCCTCACCACCCATCAATGCATGGTGTTCTTCGGCTGATCGTTACTTTGGATGGTGAAGATGTTATTGACTGTGAACCTATATTGGGCTATTTACACAGAGGGATGGAAAAAATAGCGGAGAACCGAACAATTATACAATATTTGCCTTATGTAACACGTTGGGATTATTTAGCTACTATGTTCACAGAAGCAATAACAGTAAATGCACCAGAACGATTGGAAAGTGTTCAAGTGCCTAAAAGGGCCAGTTATATAAGAGTTATTATGCTGGAACTGAGCCGTATAGCCTCCCATTTGTTATGGCTTGGACCTTTTATGGCCGATATTGGTGCACAGACTCCTTTTTTCTATATTTTAAGAGAGAGGGAATTAATATATGATCTATTTGAAGCGGCCACAGGTATGCGGATGATGCATAATTATTTCCGCATCGGAGGAGTAGCTGCGGATTTACCTTATGGCTGGATAGATAAATGTTTTGATTTCTGTGATTACTTTTTAACAGAAGTTGTTGAGTATCAAAAACTCATTACGCGAAATCCTATTTTTTTGGAACGAGTTGAAGGAGTGGGCATTATTGGTGGGGAAGAAACAATAAATTGGGGTTTATCAGGACCAATGTTACGAGCTTCTGGAATCCAATGGGATCTTCGTAAAGTTGATCGCTATGAGTGTTACAATAAATTTGATTGGGAAGTCAAATGGCAAAAAGAAGGCGATACATTAGCTCGTTATTTAGTAAGAATCGGTGAAATGCAAGAATCCATAAAAATCATTAAACAGGCTCTAGAAGGAATTCCTGGAGGACCTTATGAGAATTTAGAAAACCGGCGTTTTCATAGGACAAATAATTCCGAATGGAATAATTTTGAATATAGATTTATTACTAAAAAACTTTCACCCAATTTTGAATTGTTAAAACAAGAACTTTATGTAAGGGTAGAGGCCCCAAAAGGCGAATTAGGAATTTATTTAATAGGAGATAATAATGTTTTCCCCTGGAGATGGAAAATTCGTCCACCCGGTTTCATCAATTTGCAAATTCTTCCCCAGCTAGTTAAAAGAATGAAATTGGCTGATATCATGACGATACTAGGTAGTATAGATATCATTATGGGAGAAGTTGATCGTTGAAATTATGATTGATACGACAGAAGTACAAACTATTAATTCTTTTTCTAGATTAGAATACTTAAAAGAAGTCTATGGACTCATATGGATTTTTGTCCCCATTTTAACCCTTGTCTTAGGAATCACAATGGGAGTATTAGTCATTGTGTGGTTAGAAAGAAAAATATCTGCAGTAATACAACAACGTATTGGACCTGAATATGCCGGACCATTAGGAATTCTTCAAGCTTTAGCGGATGGGACCAAACTACTTTTGAAGGAGAATCTTCTTCCATCTAGAGGTAATATTCGTTTATTTAGGGTCGGACCTTCTATAGGGTTTATATCAATTCTACTTAGTTATTTAGTAATTCCTTTTGGATATCATTTTGTTTTAACTGATCTCAGTATAGGTGTTTTTTTATGGATTGCCTTTTCAAGTATTGTCCCTATCGGTCTTCTTATGTCAGGATATGGATTAAATAATAAGTATTCCTTTTTAGGCGGTCTACGAGCTGCAGCTCAATCGATTAGTTATGAAATACCATTCACTCTATGTGTGTTAGCAATATCTCTACGTGTGATTCGTTGGAACATGAACTTTTTTATCTATTTTCTATTTCTAGAAAATAGAAATAGAATTCAATATATGAATATGAAATAAAGAAATTGAATGTCTTTAATAAATATCTTCATCTTTTTTATGAAAATTTGAAGTTTGATGAGTTAAACCAGATAGTTATATGAGTGAAACAAAACTGCTCCTAAATTTGCAGTAAAACAATAAAAATCTCATTCCCTAGGTACAAGAAGAAAATTTAAGTAAACATAAGTTGTTTACCCCAAGATTGAGATTATTTTCTTAGTCGTCATATCTTGAAGCGGATGAAAAAGATCAACTGTATTTATTACTATACTAGGGATCAATTAAAAAGAAGTGGGCAGTTAGGAACACCAAAGTACGCAAAGGATGAGTAATGGAAATAATGTAAGGTATTAAAAAAAGGGATTTTTGCATAAAACTTTGCATAAAAAGAATCATAATAAGGGCTTGGAGTTGGTAGAAATGATCAAGCAGTATTTCTCCACGATTCCGATCTAGAGTATGCTACTATTCGCTTATTAAATAAATGACTATCAAGAACGAATTAATCCTTTATTTTCTTTACCTTTTTTTTTTAGTTTTCAGAAAGAAGAACAGGAACAATACAAATAGAATGCAATACGATATTAGAAAAAAAAAAGAATAAAACGGGAATAATAAGAAAATATTTATTTCTTCATACATATGCATATGGGAATTCTTATCATGATTCATTAACTAATGCCCAATTCTTTCGATTTATTAATAGAACCAGTATTTGATTGAAGGATTAAGTTATTGCTAAACAAAGATAAAATTTGATTATTTTCATTAGAATATCATTCTAAGGGATGAGATCAATTCGGAAGTGCTTTTTCTTATTCTAGCAGACAGAATTTTATTGGTCGAATTGAGGACTCTCCAACCTCCATTTTATCTTTACATTGTATTTACCTAGGGTTCAAGGAGAGCAATAAGACTAAACAAGTCCTTACCTTACATTTCTTTGTGGCCATAGAGGAGCCGTATGAAGCTTAGGTTTCATGTACGGTTTTGGAATAGCGATGGAAGCAGTGATGTTATCATCGACTAGAATTATCTAACAGTTCAAGTACAGTTGATATAATTGAGGCACAGTCCCAATATGGTTTTGCGGGATGGAATCTGTGGCGTCAGCCCATAGGATTTCTAGTTTTTCTAATATCTTCTCTAGCAGAATGTGAAAGATTACCTTTTGATTTACCAGAAGCAGAAGAGGAATTAGTAGCAGGTTATCAAACCGAATATTCAGGTATAAAATACGGGTTCTTTTATCTTGCTTCTTACCTAAATCTATTAGTTTCTTCATTATTTGTAACAGTTCTTTACTTAGGTGGGTGGAATTTTTCTATTCCGTACATATCTCTTACTCAACTTTTTGGAATAAATAAAATGTTTAGAGTCTTTGTAATAGCAATGAGTCTCTTTATCACATTAGCTAAAGCTTATTTGTTTCTGTTCATTTCTATCACAACAAGATGGACTTTACCTAGGATGAGAATGGATCAATTATTAAATCTTGGATGGAAATTTCTTTTACCTATTTCTCTAGGTAATCTATTATTGACAACTTCTTTTCAACTTTTTTCACTATAAACTATAAACAAAAATAAGAAATTAAGAGAAAACAAAAATGAATATTCTATATTCATAACTTATCTCAACCAAGAAAAAGAAACATAAATTTTATTCATGGATATCTAAAATATGTTACCTATGGTTACTGGGTTCATGAATTATGGCAAACAAACAATACGAGCCGCAAGATACATTGGACAAAGTTTCATAATTACCTTATCCCATACAAATCGTTTACCTGTAACTATTCAATATCCTTATGAAAAATCAATCACATCAGAGCGTTTTCGTGGTCGAATCCATTTTGAATTTGATAAATGTATTGCTTGTGAAGTATGTGTTCGGGTATGTCCAATAGACCTTCCCATTGTTGATTGGAAATTTGAAAAATATATTAAGAAAAAACAATTGCTTCATTATAGTATTGATTTTGGTGTCTGTATATTTTGCGGTAACTGTGTCGAGTATTGTCCAACAAACTGTTTATCGATGACTGAAGAATATGAGCTTTCCACTTATGATCGTCACGAATTGAATTATAATCAAATTTCTTTAGGTCGATTACCAATGTCAATAATTGGAGATTACACAATTCAAACAGTTATGAATTCAACAAATCAAATGAAAAAAGAAAAACCCCTTGCTTGGTTCAAGAACGATTACCAATTACTAAGATTTGATTTGGAATAAAGTAGGATTAGCTAAATAACTTTATTTTATCTATACTTTTCTTTTATCTATACTAATGATATTCATTTTGTTTTTCATTCAATTAAGAAGGTATCATATAAAAAAAGAGTTCCTTTCCTGGAACCTTAGTAAGGTCATGAAATATTTCGACTTATTTATTTCTCTTTTATTTCATAATGGATTTACCTGGACCAATACATGATATTCTTGTAGTATTTCTGGGATCAGTTCTTATATTAGGAGGTCTGGGAGTAGTATTACTTACCAATCCCATTGATTCTGCCTTTTCATTAGGATTGGTTCTTGTTTGTATATCCTTATTCTATATTTCATTGAATTCCTATTTTGTAGCTGCCGCGCAGTTCCTTATTTATGTGGGAGCCATAAATGTATTAATAATATTTGCTGTGATGTTCATGAACGGTTCAGAATATTCCAATGATTCCTATTTGTGGACCATTGGAGATAGGATCACTTCACTGGTTTGTACAAGTATTTTTTTTTCATTAATGACTACTATACCAGATACGTCATGGTCTGGAATTTTTCGGACTACAAGATCAAATCAGATTATAGAACAGGACTTAATAAGTAACGTTCAACAAATTGGGATTCATTTATCCACAGATTTTTATCTTCCTTTTGAACTCATTTCTATAATTCTTTTAGTTTCTTTGATAGGTGCAATTACTATGGCTCGTCAATAATTTAATATAATAAGAAATAAGAACTTCTTTTTTTTTTTTCATTTTATTTCAATCTACTTTGAATATCTTTGTAATCCTTCTATTCTAGTCAATTGAATTAGTTTCATTTTTGTTCATATTGAAATGAATCGAGATAGATGAGGAATTAATGATGTTAGAGCATAAACTTTTTCTAAGTGTTTATTTATTTTCTATTGGTATTTATGGACTGATTACAAGCCGAAGCATGGTTAGAGCACTTATGTGTCTTGAGCTTATACTGAATTCGGTGAATATAAATCTTGTCACATTTTCCGATATATTTGATAGTCGACAATTAAAAGGAGACATTTTTTCAATCTTTGTTATAGCCATTGCGGCTGCTGAAGCAGCTATTGGGCTAGCTATTGTTTCGTCGATCTATCGTAACAGAAAATCAACTCGTATCAATCAATCAAATTTGCTTAATAATTAGTCATAATTATTCTATTTTCACATAGAAAGAAAAACATGAGACTTTGAAAATATTGGAAATTCTAAATAGAATCTAATAAAATTAGAATAATAAGTTAGAATTCAATAGAATAGAATATTTCTTTTCTTATTTATTTTATTTATTCTCTTTTTTCATATAGATTTATGATTTAGAGTTACTAACCTAATAACAAACGTATTCATCTGATCTATAATATATCATCATATCCTTAATTCTATTTCTATAATACTAGAAATATACATATAGAAATAGAATAAAATTAACATGAATTGAATTCGTAAACTCATATTTCATGGTTATTGAAATGGAAATCAAAGTATCTTGGCCCTTTCTCATAAACAGATTAAAAAATCTATTGATTCTTAAAATATTGATAAATCATTGATTCGTCTGGTGTTTCCAATAGAAAATATATGATTTATTTCATTTTATTCTTTTACCAGATCGAAAATCTTTTGTGTTCAAAACTGGAATTTATAGACCCAATGTCACATTCAGTAAAGATTTATGATACATGTATAGGATGTACCCAATGTGTTCGAGCTTGCCCCACGGATGTATTGGAAATGATACCTTGGGACGGATGTAAAGCTAAGCAAATTGCTTCTGCGCCAAGAACCGAAGATTGTGTAGGTTGTAAAAGATGTGAATCCGCTTGTCCAACGGATTTTTTGAGTATCCGTGTTTATTTATGGCATGAAACAACTCGCAGCATGGGTCTTTCTTATTAATATGTGATAAAAAACTCCAATCGAATCATTTGATTCCTCTTTACCGACAAAAGCCCGTACTCGAGAAAAGAAAATATATTATTCTTCTCCCGAGCGCGGGATTTTCTGGTCTAAATTTATCTTGTCTTTATCACGAGTTATTTTCCTTGGTTAACAATACTTATTGTTTTGCCCATATTTGCAGGTTCTTCAATTGTCTTTTTCCCTCATAGGGGAAATAAGGTGTATAGGTGGTATACTCTATGTATATGTATCCTAGAACTCCTTCTAATGACCTATGTATTTTGTTATCATTTCCAATTGGACGATCCATTAACCCAATTGAAGGAGGATTATAAATGGATTGATTTTTTTGATTTTCACTGGAAACTGGGAACCGATGGACTTTCCATAGGACCCATTTTACTAACAGGTTTTATCACTACTTTAGCTACTTTAGCAGCTTGGCCAGTTACTCGAAATCCGCGATTTTTCTATTTCTTGATGTTAGCAATGTATAGTGGCCAAATAGGATCATTTTCTTCTCGAGACCTTTTACTTTTTTTCATCATGTGGGAATTAGAATTAATTCCTGTTTATTTACTTTTATCCATGTGGGGAGGAAAAAAACGCCTGTACTCGGCTACAAAGTTTATTTTGTGCACTGCCGGAGGTTCCATTTTTCTCTTAATAGGAGTGCTAGGTATGGGTTTATATGGTTCCAATGAACCAACATTAGATTTAGAAAAATTAGCTAATCAATCCTATCCTGCAGCATTAGAAATAATACTCTATTTTGGTTTTCTTATTGCTTATGCTGTCAAATCGCCGATGATACCCCTACATACATGGTTGCCAGATACTCACGGGGAAGCACATTACAGTACATGTATGCTTTTAGCTGGAATCCTATTAAAGATGGGAGCATATGGATTGATTCGGATCAATATGGAATTATTAGCTCACGCTCATTCTAGATTATCTCCCTGGTTGGTTATAGTAGGAATAATACAAATCATTTATGCAGCTTCAACTTCTCTTGGTCAACGCAATTTAAAAAAACGTATTGCCTATTCTTCCGTATCTCACATGGGTTTCATAATTATAGGAATTGGTTCTATAACTGGCATGGGACTTAATGGAGCGATTTTACAAATACTCTCTCATGGATTGATTGGTGCTGCATTTTTTTTCTTAGCAGGAACAAGTTGTGATAGAATACGTTTTGTTTATCTCGACGAGATGGGGGGGATATCTATCCCAATGCCAAAAATCTTTACTATGTTTAGTAGTTTCTCGATGGCTTCTCTTGCATTGCCAGGAATGAGTGGTTTTGTTGCAGAATTCTTAGTCTTTTTTGGAATAATTACCAGCCCAAAATATCTTTTCATGTCAAAAATGTTAATTACTTTTGTAATGGCAATTGGAATGATATTAACTCCTATTTTTTTATTATCTATGTTACGTCAGATTTTCTATGGATACAAGCTATTCAATATTCCAAACTCGAATCTTTTTGATTCTGGACCACGAGAACTTTTTGTTTCGATCTGTCTCTTTCTACCTGTAATAGGAATTGGTATTTATCCTGATTTTGTTCTCTCGTTATCGGTTGACAAGGTAAAAGTTCTATTATCTAATTATTTTTATAGATACTAATTTATAGGTACTAATTCTTTTTTTAGATTCAATAAGAAATTCAAGAAATTTCATTAATTGGAAAGAAAGTCTTAGAATTCTTTAACTTGAATATTTTCACTATTGTTCGTTCGTTGTACAATGAAAAAAAAAGGAAGGGAAGGGTTAATTAGAATTGTAATGAGATACATTTAAAGTTTTTGAGAACCATTTGAATAATTCCTCTATTCAAACGGTTCTCAAAAACTCGCACAAAATTTCATTGTGTATCAGACGATTTTTTTATGTATTCTTTATTTAGTTTATTTTATTCAATTAGATATTAATTGGAATGAACCATAACTATGGAACCCGATTCCTAATAGATTGATCCCAAAATAGCATATCCAAATTAGGATAAATCCTATAGAAGCTACAAATGCCGAATTCGTGCCTTGATCTTGCAATTTTGAATTTTTTTTTCTAGTATGTAAATAAATTGCAAATAAGGTCCAAGTAATAAAAGCCCAAGTTTCCTTAGGATCCCAATTCCAATATGAACCCCATGCTTCATTAGCCCATACTGCTCCAGAAAGAATGCCTATGGTTAAAAAGGTAAACCCTAAACTAATGACACGATAACTCCAATAATCTAAACGCTGAATTAATTGATATTTGTAAAAATTTTGAAATGAGAGGAAAGAAGTCTTTTTTAATAAACTTCCTTTTTCGTTCAAATATTCCATATCACCAAAGAAAAACGACTTCCTTAAACTTAAACAATTCTTGTTTTTCAAAAAAAAATCGATTTTTTTTTGAAATGTAATCACTATAAGAGCAACTGATAATAACGATCCGCATAAAAGAGCTGCATAGCTCAATAGCATCATACTGACATGCATCATTAACCACTGAGATTTTAGAGCAGGTACTAATATTGCGGGTTGATGCATTTCAGTTGAAAGACCTGACGTGGCGAAACCTTGGGTAAAAATGGCGCTTGGTGCAGTTATTGCACTTAACTCATTTTTATGATTCCCAAGATACGGAATCATATGAATAATGGATAAACTCCATGAAAGGAAGATTAATGATTCGTATAAATTACTTAAAGGAAAATGTCCCGAAGAAATCCAACGAATAGCTAAAAAACCTGTTATAAAGAGAAAAGTAGCTATCATCCCTTTTTCTGACGAATTACGTAATCCTTCGATTTCGTATACTAATAAGTTCATCAAATGAATTAGAATCACAATTGAGATGATCGAAAAAGAAATATGAGTTAATATATGTTCTAAGGTCGCAAATATCATAAATAAGAGTCCCTTTTAAATAATTGAAATTGAGGGGATTAAATAGAATCTAAAATCTAATATTTGAAATCTTTTAGATTCTATTAGATCTATTGTATCTATATTATTAATATGAATTAATATTTTGAATATTTATAATATGAATTAATATTTTGAATATTTATGCCGCCACTCGGACTCGAACCGAGATGCTCTAGCACTGCTTCCTAAGAGCAGCGTGTCTACCAATTTCACCATGGCGGCGGCTTACCTTAAAGAATAATAAGAAATTCATGTTCAATTGTCTATATTCAATAGAGTTTAGGAAAGAATGAAGAAAGATGCATTTCCATTCATATGGAAATTTTCAATATAAATAATACTAAATTAGTATCTTTATCTTCGTAAGTTCAGTTTTCATAATCAACTTTTCCGTACTAGAAACCTAGCTCTTGTTTATCCAGAACAGTAAGAACTAAAAAGTTTCGTTCTCAGTCGGGGTATAAAATTCATAATTTTCTCTAACCATTTTAAGACCTAAAACCTTAGTATTTAGTATAAAGTAGAATGAACTATTTAGATTCTTCCTTGTCTATCGTAATTGTGCTTTTCGATGTTGAAAAGCACAATTCATAGGAAATAAAAAACAATCTCACGAATTCAATATTAATCATCGATCAATAGAAATTTCAATAAATAGAATAAAAGAAATCAAATGAAAATAGAATAATCTAATATATAGATAATAGAATCTAATTAGAATATAATAAAAATATAGAATAGAAAGACTATAAAAAATAGAAAAAAAAAACGATGATAAAAAAAGAAAATAAACAATACTAAATACTTTGAATCAAGTAGACAGAAAGATTCTTATTTTTCATATTACCTAGCTTTAACTAATAAAGAGAAGTGAAATACAAATACAATACATTAGTAAAATTTAATCATTCGCCTTCCAATTCCAAAATGGAAATTTGGAAGTTCTTTAAAACATGTCAATTAAGATTTTTCCAAGACTTTTTTTTGTCGCACAAAAAAACTTTTTGACTGTCCAGTGGAAATAGATTTAGCTAAAGAAAAAGCTTTTACTGCCTCTAAAGATCCTTTTTTTTTCCAAATATTTCTACGAATATGCTTTTTTGATATAGAAGTACGTTTTTTTGGAACTGCCATTCAAAAGGTAGGTGACTCCTTTTTATCGTTGTATGTGAAAGACATATATTGTTCAAACGAAATTACTTTTTATTAGTTATTATCTATACTTAATATTGAATTCCATTAATTTCAAAATTCCCTCACTAATATCAATATCATAACATACAAATAGAAAAAAAAAAAAAAAAAAAAAAAATAAATATAAGAAATAGCAATATGAAAATATTCATATTTATTTTTCATAATAGTATTTAAAGTATTTAATAATAGTAATAGAAAATATTGATATATTTATGTAAATAGTAAAATAAAATAGTATCTACTAAAAACTCATTAAAAAAAAAAATTGAAAAAGTAGAAAAGTCTAAATATATATTCACTAAATATATAGTATAATAGTATATAAATAAAGAAAGATTCTACAATAAAAAAAAATAGAAAGAGATAAAGAAATATGTAACTTAACTTGAATTTATTGAATATAAATAGATTCAATCTATCTTCAATCTACAAATATATCTCTAAATTCAAGAATTTTACATTTTACATAATTAGAATATAATGTAAAAGGGAAAATCCAATTATTAAAAATATCATATGATGTCATATTATTTCAAAAAGATCTTTCTTTTCTATAGTTTTAAGTTAATTAATAACTAAGTAATAAACTTGACCAACCAATTAAAACTTTTATTTCAATTATTTAAGAAAAAATCATAATTCCAATATTTGGATTTTTGTATTTGATCTTTTTCCTATTTTTTCTTATTTTTTTGTTCTTTTCGAAAAGAGATCAGCAGAATTAGTGAATCGGAAATAATTCTAAGAAAAAAGAACAATTTGTTTTCTTATGGAATATACATATAAATATGCATGGACAATACCCCTTTTTCCACTCCCAGTTACTATGTCAATAGGATTTGGACTTCTACTTATTCTGACAGCAACAAAAGATCTTCGTCGTATGTGGGCTTTCCTAAGTGTTTTACTACTAAGTATAGTTATGTGGTTTTCGACCAATCTGTCTATTCAGCAAATAAATGGAAGTTTGACCTATCAATATCTATGGTCTTGGACCATCAATAATAATTTTTTATTAGAGTTCGGACACTTGATCGATCCACTTACTTCTATTATGTCAATACTAATTACTACTGTTGCAATCATGGTTTTTATTTATAGTGACAATTATATGTCTCACGACCAAGGATATTTGAGATTTTTTGCTCATATGAGTTTTTTCAATGCTTCAATGTTGGGATTAGTTACTAGTTCTAATTTGATACAAATTTATATTTTTTGGGAACTAGTGGGAATGTGTTCCTATTTCTTGATAGGCTTTTGGTTCACACGACCCGTTGTAGCAAGTGCTTGTCAAAAAGCTTTTGTAACTAATCGTATAGGAGATTTTGGTTTATTGTTAGGAATCTTAGGATTTTATTGGATAACTGGTAGTTTCGAATTTCGGGATTTGTTCCAAATAGCGAATACCTTGATCCATAATAATGGGGTCAATTCTTTATTTGCTACTTTATGTGCCTTTTTGTTATTTGTCGGTGCAGTTGCTAAATCCGCACAATTCCCCCTTCACGTATGGTTACCTGATGCCATGGAAGGCCCCACTCCTATTTCGGCTCTTATACACGCTGCTACTATGGTAGCAGCAGGAATTTTTCTTGTAGCTCGGCTTCTTCCGCTTTTCATAGTTATACCTTACATAATGAATCTCATTTGTTTAGTAGGTATAATAACAGTATTTTTAGGAGCTACTTTAGCTCTTGCCCAAAGAGACATTAAAAGAAGTTTAGCTTATTCTACAATGTCTCAATTGGGTTATATTATGTTAGCTCTAGGTATAGGTTCTTATCGAGCTGCTTTATTTCATTTGATGACCCATGCCTATTCTAAAGCCTTATTGTTTTTGGGATCCGGATCCATTATTCATTCAATGGAACCTCTTGTTGGATATTCACCAGAAAAAAGTCAGAATATGGTTCTTATGGGAGGTTTAACAAAATATGTTCCAATTACAAAAACGACTTTTTTTTTAGGTACACTTTCTCTTTGTGGTATTCCGCCTCTTGCTTGTTTTTGGTCCAAAGATGAAATTATTCACGATAGTTGGTTGTACTCACCTATTTTCGCACTAATAGCTTGGTTCACAACAGGATTAACCGCATTTTATATGTTTAGGATGTACTTACTTACCTTTGATGGGTATTTGCGCATTCATTTTCAAGATTATAGTAGTATTAGTAGTATAAAAAATAGCTCGTTTTATTCAATATCTCTGTGGGGAAAAGGGACACTTAATAAAGTAAATAGGAATTTCTTTTTTTCAAAAATTAATAAGAATAAGATTTGTTTTTTTTTTCAAAAGATATATCTAAAATTGACAAGAATATAAGAAGTAAGATACGAGACTTTAGTACCTACTTTAGTAATAGATACACTTCTATGTATCCTCACGAATCGAGCAATACTATGTTATTTCCTCTCCTTGTATTAGTACTATTCACTTTGTTCATTGGATCAATAGGAATTTCTTTTAATGGAGGAGTAATAGATTTGGATCTATTATCAAAATGGTTAACTCCATCGACAACCTTTTTTCATCAGAAAGTTAATTCTTCTGAGGATTGGTATGGATTTTTGTCAAATGCTTTTTTTTTTCAGTAAGTATAGCTCTTTTCGGACTATTTATAGCATCTATTTTTTATGGATCTATTTATTCATCTTTAAAAATTTTGGGCTTAATTAATTTATTTTTCAAAAGAGGTCCTAAAAGAATTATTTTAGACAAAATAAAAGGTGTGATATATAATTGGTCATATAATCGTGGTTATATAGATATTTTTTATACTGGGATTTTCACCATGAGTATAAGAAGTTTAGCCGAGCTAACTCAGTTTTTTGATAAATATATAATTGATGGAATTCTAAATGGGATTGGTGTTGCAAGTTTTTTTATGGGCGAAGGAATAAAATATATCGGAGGTGGGCGAATCTCATCTTATTTATTCTTGTATTTTTCTTATGTGTTAATCTTTTTATTCAGTCTTTTCTTTTTCTCTTCTTTCAGTCTTCCCAATTCCCAATTCTCTTGATGGTTCTCCAGATCAGAATCTTCGTAAACTGGTCTATCTTGATAGCGTGCCTCTTGAAAGTGAAATTCATCCTTTGTTTTTTCCTTTCCATTCATTCGGATCTCTTCCGTTTCATCTATTTTGTCCAGATCCTCCTTTTCTTCCGAACAAAGGGAAGGGTTTTCTTCGGTGGATCCCTCTTGTTCCTGTTGAGTCTCCTTCATTTCGTAAGTTGTTTCTACATCGCTTTCTTCCTTTCTTTCTCCCCCTTCTTCCGTTTCTGAGGTTTCTTTATCTTTCAGTTTCTTAGTGACAATAGGCGACGGCATTCTGCCTAAATAGTAAACACAGGTGATAAATAAGAGAATACTAAAGATTCGAGCCATAGAATTTCTCAATTCTGACACAAGATACTTATTAGATCGAATAGAATGATTTTGCCGTATCCAGAATAATACCAATCCAACCCATTTCATGAATAAAATGTGACCAATTAACCAACCAACAAAACTACTTGTTAAAAATAAAATCTTGTTGTTGCATCGAAACATATAAATGTTGACTAATCTGG